CATGATCTGTCTCTGGATGCGTCGAATTACTTATCCCTCGGTCTATTAGTGAACCATCTCTCCAGGGATTGTGAAAGATCCTCCAATAGCAATATTCTTGTTATTGCGTCGACTCATATTCCCAAAAAAGTGGATCCCGGTCTAATAGCTGCGAATAAATTCAATACGTGCATTAAGATACGAAGGCTTCTTATTCCACAACAACGAAAGCACTTTTTCACTCTTTCATATACTCGGGGATTTCCTTTGGAAAAGAAAATCTTCCATACGAATGCTAGTGGATTCGGGTCCATAACCATGGGTTCCGATGTACGAGATCTTGTATCACTTACCAATGAGGCCCTATCAATTAGTATTACACAGAAGAAATCCATTATAGACACTAATACAATTCGATCCGCTCTTCATAGAAAAACTTGGGATTTGCGATCCCAGGTAAGCTCGGTTCAGGATCATGAGATCCTTTTCTATCAGATAGGAAGGGCTGTTGCACAAACAGTACTTCTAAGTAATTGCCCCATAGATCCTATATCTATCTATATGAAGAAATCATCTATGGAAGGGGATTCTTATGTGTACAAATTGTACTTCGAGCTTGGAACGAGCATGAAGAGATTAACGATACTTCTTTATCTTTTGAGTTGTTCTGCCGGATCGGTCGCTCAAGATCTTTGGTCTCCACCCGGACCCAATGAAAAAAATTGGGTCACTTCTTATGGATTCCTTGAGAATGATTCTGATCTAGTTCGTGGCCTATTAGAAGTAGAAGGCGCTCTCTTGGGATCCTCACGGACAGAAAAAGATTGCAGTCAGTTTGATAATGATCGAGTGGCATTGCTTCTTCGGCACGAACCAAGGAGTCCCTTAGATATGATGCAAAATGGATCTTGTTCTATCGTTGATCAGAGATTTCTATATGAAAAATACGAATCGGGGTTGGAAGAAGGAGACCTCGACCCACAAGAGATAGAGGAGGATTTATTCAATCACATAGTTTGGGCTCCGAGAATATGGCGCCCTTGGGTCAATCTATTTGATTGTATCGAAAGGCCCAATGAATTGGGATTTCCCTATTGGTCATTTCGGAGCAAGCGGATCATTGATCACGAAGGTGAAGAGGATGAGCTTCAAGAGAATGAAGAGAAGGATTCGGAGTTCGTGCAGAGTGGAACCATGCAGTACCAGACACGAGATAGATCTTCCACAGAACAAGGCTTTTTTCAAATAAGCCAATTCATTTGGGACCCTGCGGATCCATTCTCTTTCCTATTCAAAGATCAGCCCTCTGTCTCTCTGTTTTCACGCCGAGAATTCTTTGCAGATCAAGAGATGCCAAAAGTGCTTCTTACTTCCCAACCAGGTCCTTCTAGATCTGGATCTATGAGAGATCTCAGAGAAGACTGGTTCATCAATAATACGCAAGAAAAAGAAAAGCACTTCGAATTGTTGATTCATCGCCAGAGATGGCTTAGAACCAATCGTTCATTATCTAAATCTAAGGGATCTTTCCGTTCTAATACTCTATTCGAGAGTTATCAGTATTTATCAAATCTCTTCCTATCTAATGGAAGGCTATTGGATCAAATGACAAAGACATTGTTGAGAAAGAGATGGCTTTTCCCGGATGAAATGAAACATTTGATTCCTGTAATAGGAGAAAGCTTTCCCATTCCTTAGCCGGAAAGATATGTGGCCATGAAAGAGGGATTAAGCGGAACAGAATTGACCGAGTGGTAGAGTCGTGGAAAAAGTTGTTTCTTTCCTATTTTGGACCTTAGCTCCATGGAACAATATGCTACTGCTGAACGATGGAAGAATTGAAATCTTAGATCAAAACACTATGTATGGATGGTTATGGATGGTATGAACTGCCTAAATAAGAATTCTTGAGCGGCGAACAACTAGAGCCTATTACTCTACTCATTACATCAAAAAAGGGTCCATTAATGAAAGATATAAATCTATTGGAAAATAAAAAGTACGCATGTCTGATGAAAGGTCGATGGATCTTCTCAATTGGAAGATCTCCTATATTACTACTATATGGATAATACACATTCCGCGAGCCTAATTCGAATTGTTTTGTTCGGAAGCAAAGATATCCACGGGGCCGGTTCGTCCTATTCAGATATTCACGACCAAGAGGTACTGAATTCTCTTTCGGATAGGCCCCGGAAAGGAGAAGAAAGGTTGGAATGCCAACAAAGGTCTATTATCAAATTCACCCGACCCAATAGTACCCATTTTGGGAACGTCCAGTGCCAGAGTCACTGAATGGGTAAATCCCCAATCCCTAAAACGGACTATGTAAAGTACTTTATCTGCTGGGTTGGGCTACGGGCGGGCATTTTACCGGAGGTTTCTATTGTATCAATCTATCCCTGTGTGATTCCTGTTGAAGTATATACTCGGGGGTGGGTGCGGGGCGGACGATTTCAAAGCGGACTCCCCATTCATTAGATAGAGAGGATCGCCAAGATTTCGTGATCTGCTGCGGAAC